GTTAGGTGGTAGGGGTTTGCTAGTTGGTGGTTTGTGGTTATGGTTTCTATTTTTGTTTGGTTTTTGTGTTGGGATGAGTTCTAGGTTTATTTCTGTTGTTGGTTGGGTGGGTTATGGTGTGATGGTGATGGTAAATTGTTTGGTTTGTTGTAGTAGAAAATTTAGAGGAAAGTTGAATGGTGATGGGTGGATGATTAATGGTTTGGACAATGTAGGGAAATTTACTTAAATTTTTGATTGAAGGAATGAAAAAATGTCAATATAAAAAGAAATGGATGCGTGAAATGGGGTTTTAAGTACAAGTTCCTAGAAAGTGGTGAAATAATTAATATGTCCGGCAACCATTACACTATCTGCTACCCGAGAGGTGATCAGCGCGCCCTCCATGAATGGGGTCAAAGTGCATCAGTGTCAAGTTTGCGACGACCTTATCCATCAAACCATGACATTCTGGGTGTTAGGGGATTCATATGCGCGGAAGTCATATGATGTTCATGTCAAGAGGAAGATATCTCCTGCTACGCACTGGAAGGGCTTATTGAAGGTATCCCCAGAAGAGAAGCGTAGAGGGTCGGAGATGCCGCGATAACGAAACTAGGGAGGAGTGACCATCCGACCACTTGTATCTGTGAAGAGCAAGAGAGAAGGATTGGAGCAAGTTATGGCCCTGAAATTACAACCAGTGGCGCAAAAGAGCAAGTAGAGCTCGGCGGTTAGGGGGAAGTTATGCGCTTGAAGACAATAACCTAGGGTATATCCGACGTTGAGTAGCTCGGTTCTCGTGAGAAGCACGATCAATAGATAACCTGGTCCTCTGGCTTGGGAGTGCTTGAAGGCTGTTGGTAGAGAATAGTACCTAGGAGGTGGGCGAATTCAGTAGACTTTGAGCATGCAAAGGTGTACTGCGACATTACTCGTTTCCCTGAGAAGGTTGAATGTATAGTTGGGAATCCCCTGGACGTGTTGGGTGACGCTTGCGGCTCGGCCGTAGGTAGGAGCATTTGGGCTATATGGTACCTGAAGCAAGAGTGTGCCTAAGAGTGTATCTGTCCGAATATGATCCGTTTGGTCGTTAATGTTTGGGTTTTTGGTGGGGTGCCATAGCGTATGATGTGGAGTGTCCTACATTTCAGTAACTGTCTGATGGGGCAGAGAGTGTAATGCAGAATTATGCATACCCTGTAAACATGAAGAAAATCATGTGGTGGGGGGGAAAGGGGGGGCCCTGGAAATGACGGAGGTAGGCGTTCCTGTAGTTAAAGTTTAGTAACGGTGGTTTTTCAGGCCATAGGTCTCGGAGAGAAGCCGAGTAGGAACTTATGATAGAATTTGTTTTATTTTTAGGACTTTGTTTTGTTTTGGGGGGTTTAGCGGTTGCATCCAATCCGTCTCCTTATTATGGGGTGGTAGGATTGGTTGTGGCGGCCGTTGCTGGGTGTGGATGGCTGGTGAGTTTAGGGGTGTCTTTTGTTTCTTTGGTATTGGTTATGGTTTATTTAGGGGGTATGCTGGTTGTGTTTGTTTATTCAGTGTCGTTAGCTGCGGATCCTTATCCTGAGGCTTGAGCTGATTGGGGGGTTGTTGGTTATGGCTTTGGGATGGGATTGGTTGTTGTGGTGGGGCTGGCTGTGGGAGGTGTGTCGGGGCTGTCGGGGAGTGTAGGTACGGTTAATAATGGGGGGTTATTGTCGGTTCGGTCAGATTTTAGTGGGGTAGCTGTGCTTTATTCGGATGGGGTGGGGTTACTTTTAGTTGGGGGGTGAGGGTTACTGTTGACTTTATTTGTGGTGTTGGAGCTTGTGCGGGGGATGTCTCGGGGGGCGATTCGGGCTGTTTAGGGGGGTAGATCAGGAGGTAGTTTAGTTTAAAATGCCAGCTTTGGGAGTTGGTGATGAAGGTTTAAATCCTTTTCTCCTGATTGTGTGGTTGGGTAAACTCTAAGAAGGGGTTTAGTCTTCAATCTTTGGCTTACAAGACCAATGTTTTAATAAACTATTAGAGTTAGTTAGAGTTTGAGTAACTTGTTCTCTAGGGCAGCTACTAGGGGGAATAGGATTAGGATGATTGTGAAGTAGGTGATTGAGGCTAGTTGGCCGATGATGATGAACGGGTGCTCTACTGGTTGGCTGCCCACTCAGGTTAGTACTAGGACGTTGGCAACTAGTGCTCAGAACAAGATTTGTGATAGAGGGCGGAAGGTCATGGATCGTAGTTTGGATGTGTGGAGAAGTGGGGTTAGGAATAGAACTAGGATTGAGGCGGCTAGGGCTAGTACTCCTCCTAGTTTGTTTGGGATAGATCGTAGGATGGCGTAGGCAAATAGGAAGTATCATTCTGGTTTGATGTGTGGAGGTGTTACTAGGGGGTTGGCTGGTGTGAAATTTTCTGGGTCCCCTAGAAGGTTGGGGGAGAATAGGGCTAGGGATCCTAGTAGGGAGAATATTAGTGCGAATCCTAGGATGTCTTTTGTAGTGTAGTAGGGGTGGAATGGAATTTTATCACAGTCTGAGGGGATGCCTAGTGGATTGTTTGATCCTGTTTCGTGTAGGAAGGTGAGGTGGACTAATGTCAGACCGGCGATGACGAATGGGAGTAGGAAGTGGAGGGCGAAGAATCGAGTCAGGGTGGGGTTGTCTACTGAGAATCCGCCTCAGGCTCATTCTACTAGTGTTTGACCGATGTACGGGATTGCTGAGAATAGGTTTGTAATTACTGTGGCCCCTCAGAAGGATATTTGGCCTCAGGGTAGGACGTAACCTACGAAGGCTGTTGCTATGAGGGTCAGGAGGAGGATAACTCCTACGTTTCAGGTCTCTTTGTTTAGGTATGAGCCGTAGTAGAGTCCTCGGCCGATATGTAGGTAGATGCAGATGAAGAAGAAGGAGGCTCCGTTTGCGTGTAGGTTGCGGATTAGTCAGCCGAATTGTACGTCTCGGCATATGTGGGCTACGGATGAGAATGCTAGTGTAGTGTCTGCTGTGTAGTGTATGGCTAGTAGTAGACCTGTGACGATTTGGGTGACTAGGCAGATGCCTAGTAGTGACCCGAAGTTTCATCATGTGGAGATGTTTGATGGTGTAGGGAGGTCAATAAGGGCGTCGTTGATGACTTTCAGTAGTTGGTGGTTTTTACGAAGGTTGAGTGCCATTAGTTGATTCTGTGTATGGAGATGAGGATGATTAGGATGGATAAGGCGAATGATCCCAGGTAGGCCTTGATTTGGCCAGAGTGAAAGTTGGTGGCGGTCTTGGCTGCTGTTAGTTGCAGGTTAGCCAGTCCTTCTGGGCCTATTAGTTTAAATCATGAGAGGTCGATTAGGTGAGAGGCGATGTTTTGGCCGCTGCTTAGTAGGTTGGTTATGGAGAATCGGTGGGCTAGGGGATTGAAGTAGCCTAGGGAGGTGGAGAAGTTTGAAAATGGGGTTTGTTTTGTGAGGATGAGGGTTTGGGCTATTTTTGAGATTTCTAGTGCGATGGCAATTCCTAGTGCTGTTACTACTAGGGCTGTGATTTTAATGGATAGAGGTATTGTCATAGGGGGGGTTTTTGTTGGGGTAATGAAGGACGTAATGAGGAATCCTGCTGTGATGCTTCCTAGTGCTAGGCGGGTAATGGGGGAGGTCACTGCGGGGTCGTTTTCATTTATTGGGGTTAGGGGAGGAATTCGGACGAAGCCGGTTTGAACTAGTACGGTTATGCGGATTGTGTACACGGCAGTGAATGATGTAGCTAGTAGTGTTAGTAGAAGGGCTCACGTATTCAGGTATGATGTGCTGAGGCTTTCGATGATTTGGTCTTTTGAGTAGAATCCTGCTAAGAAGGGGGTTCCTATCAGGGCGAGGTTGCCGATAGTTAGGCAGGAGGTGGTAGTTGGTAGTATTTTTTGGAGGCCTCCTATTTTTCGGATATCCTGTTCACCGTTGAGGTTGTGGATGATGGATCCTGAGCACAGGAACAGTATGGCTTTGAAGAATGCGTGGGTTGAGATGTGGAGGAAGGCTAGTTCAGGTAGGTTTAATCCAATTGTGACTATCATTAGGCCTAGCTGGCTTGAGGTGGAGAAGGCGATGATCTTTTTGATGTCGTTTTGAGTGAGAGCGCAGGTAGCGGCGAATAGTGTAGATAGGGCTCCAAGGCATAGGCAGAGGGTTAGGGCAGTTTGGTTGTTGTTGAATAGGGGGTGGGTTCGGATGAGTAGGAAGATTCCGGCTACTACTATTGTGCTAGAGTGGAGTAGGGCTGATACAGGGGTTGGTCCCTCCATGGCGGCTGGTAGTCAAGGGTGTAGGCCAAATTGGGCAGATTTGCCGGTGGCGGCTAAAATTAGGCCTAGTAGGGGGAGAGTTGGTGTTTGTGACTGGGAAGATAGTTGCTGGATTTCTCAAGTGTTTATTGTGGTGGCTAGTCATGCTATGCAGAAGATAAGGCCTACGTCTCCGACTCGATTGTAAAGCACGGCTTGTAGAGCAGCGGTGTTAGCTTCTGCTCGTCCGTGTCATCAGCTGATTAGTAGGAAGGATATGATTCCTACCCCTTCTCAGCCGATGAATAGGACGAATAGATTGTTGGCAATGATTAGGATGAGCATTGCGATTAGGAAGAATAGTAGGTAAGTGAAGAATTTTGTAATGTATGGATCTGAGGCTATGTATCATGTTGCGAATTGTAGGATGGATCATGATACGAATAGGGCAATTGGGAAGAAAGTGAGGGAGTAGAAGTCTATTTTTAGGCTGATTGGGATTTTGAAGTTTATGATGTACTTTCATTCCCAGAAGGTAGTTAGGCTTTCTGTTCCTGAGTAGATGTAGATTGTTATTGGGATCAGGCTGATCAGGAAAGAGGTTTTGACAGTGCTTGTGATAATAGCTGGGGTGTTTTTGAGGGTGTTTGATAGGAGTGGGAAGAGGATGGGGGTTGATAGGGTGGCTAGGGTTAAGAGTATGAATGTGTTTAGGACTAGTGGTAGGTCCATTACTTTCACTTGGATTTGCACCAAGATGGATGGCTCCTAAGACCATTGGATTACTATTATCCTTTGAAAGCAAGGGGACTGAGGTTTTATACTCAGATGCGAGAGTTAGCAGTTCCCGTTGGTTGAACCTCCCCTCGGCAGGTAAGAAGAGTTTAACTTCTATTTTTAGAATCACAATCTAATGTTTTGGTTAAAACTATACTTGCATATGGGAATCCCAGAGATAAGTTCTGGTTTGAGGATGAGTAGTAGTATTGGGATTATGTGGAGGGCTATGAGGAGGTGTTCTCGTGTGGATGAGTTTTGGATGGATGTGATGTGGGATGGGAGTGCTCCTCGTTGTGTTATTATGAGTATGTAGAGGGTGTATGAGGCGGTGAGTAGGATTGCGGCTCCTGTTAGAATAATGGTAAAGGAGGATCAGTTGAATAGTGCGATTACGATGGTTAGTTCTGCTATGAGGTTTGTTGTTGGGGGCAGGGCTATGTTCGTTAGGTTGGCTAGTAATCATCAGGTGGCTATTAGTGGTAGTAGAGGTTGGAGTCCTCGTGTGAGTAGAAGGATTCGGCTGTGAGTCCGTTCGTAATTGGTGTTAGCTAGGCAGAATAGCATGGACGATGTCAGGCCGTGTGAGATTATTAGGATTATTGCACCTGAAAATGCTCATTGAGTTTGGATTATGGTTGCGGCTACGACCAGGCCTATGTGACTGACAGAGGAGTAAGCGATTAGTGATTTCAGGTCGATTTGTCGTAAGCAAATAGCGCTGGTTATTAGTGCTCCTCATAGGGCTAGGGTGATGAATGGGTAGTGAAGATTGTTTGACAGTGGGTTCACTATGATGGTAATTCGTATGATGCCGTATCCTCCTAGTTTTAGTAGTAGGGCGGCTAGAAGCATAGAGCCGGCGATTGGAGCTTCTACATGGGCTTTGGGTAGTCATAGGTGTAGGCCGTATAGGGGGGCTTTAACTATGAATGCTAGTAGGAGGGCTAGGCTTGCAATTAGGCCTGATCAAGAGGTGTTTAGTGTGGGGTGGGAGAGCTTTAGTATTGGGAAGTAGAGGGTGCCGATTTGGTTTTGTAGGTGGAGGATAGCGATTAGGAGGGGCAGTGAGCTAGCGAGTGTGTAGAATAGTAGGTAGATTCCAGCGTTTAGGCGTTCTGGTTGGTTGCCTCATCGGGTGATTAGGATTAGAGTGGGGATTAGAGTTGCTTCGAATGCGATGTAGAAGAGTATTAGTTCTGAAGCTGAGAAGGCTAGGAGGATAAAGAGTTGAGCTAGGATTAGTGTTGTTGTGAAGATTCGTTTGCGGATTGTGGGTTCTTGTTCTAGGTGGTTTTGGCTGGCTATGACTATAAGTGGCAGTAGTCAGCACGATAGAACTAGTAGGGGGGAGGAGATTTGGTCGATGGAGGTTCATGGGGTTAGGCTTTTGCCTGGGTAGTATGTTGGCGTAAGTCATTGGAGACTGATAGTGGCAATTAGTATGCTGTAGAAGGTGATGTTAGTTCATAGGTGTTTTTGTGGGGAGAGAAAGGTTAGGGGTAGGAGTATTGCAGTTGGAATGATGATTTTTAGCATTGTAGGAGGTTGAAGTTGTGTAGGTGGTCGGAGCCGTGTGTCCGGGTGGAGGCTACTAGCAGAGCTAGGCCTGTGCCTGCTTCACAGGCTGAAAATGTTAGTATGATGATGGGGAGAATAGTGGAGGAGGATGATTGTGTTTGAATAGGTCACATAGCCAGGGCGACGTATATGGATAGTATCATGCTTTCTAGACATAGTAGGGCAGAGATTAGGTGGGTTCGATGGAAGGCTAGACCTAGGCTGCTTAGGGTGAAGGCTGAGTAGAAGCTAAGATGCAGGTAAGACATAAAGAAAGTTATAGGGTGGGAGCTATAATCTGTTGAGTCGAAATCAACTGTCTTGGTTAGACTAACTTTCTGTTATTCTGCTCATTCTAGTCCTCCTTGGATTCATTCGTATACTAGTCCTAGGGTGAGGAGGAGGATTAGTAGGGAGGCTCAGGTTAGGGTGGTGATGGGGGATTGAAGTTGGACGGCTCATGGTAGGGGTAGAAGTAGGGCGATTTCTAGGTCAAATAGGAGGAATAGGATGGCTACTAGGAAGAATCGGATTGAAAATGGCAGCCGCGCGGACCCCAGGGGGTCGAAGCCGCATTCGTATGGGGATAGTTTCTCTGAGTCGGGGTTTATTTGGGCTAGTCAGAAGTTTAGTATGGTTAGGAGGATACTTAGGGTTAGTGATAAAATGAATATAAATAGGATTATGTTTATTACTCTTCTCTGGGGTTAAACCAGATTTTAAGGATTGGAAGTCGATTGTATTGAATATACTAGAAGAGTAAGATCCTCATCAGTAGATAGAGATATAGAGGAACAGTCATACGACATCTACGAAGTGTCAGTATCAGGCTGCTGCCTCAAAACCAAAGTGGTGGTTTGATGTGAAGTGGTACTTGATTAGGCGTAGGAGGCATACTAGTAGGAATGTGGAGCCAATGATTACGTGGAGCCCGTGGAATCCGGTGGCGACGAAGAAGGTTGAGCCATAAATTCCGTCGGCGATGGAGAATGGGGCTTCGTAGTATTCTATGGCTTGGAGGGCAGTGAAGTAAAAGCCAAGTAGTACTGTTAGGGTTAGGGCTTGGATTGCTTGTTTTCGGTTGGCTTCTGTGATGCTATGGTGGGCTCATGTGACGGTGACCCCGGAGGCTAGGAGGATGGCGGTGTTTAGGAGTGGTACTTCTATTGGATTTAGTGGTTTAATTCCTACTGGGGGTCACTGTCCTCCTAGTTCTGGAGTAGGGGCTAGACTTGAGTGGAAGAAGGCTCAGAAAAACCCTAGGAAGAAGAAGGCTTCTGATGTGATGAACAGGGCTATCCCGTATCGTAGGCCTTTTTGAACAGTGGGGGTGTGGTGTCCTTGGAACGTGCTTTCTCGTACAATATCCCGTCATCATTGGAATATGACTAGGATAGTACAAGTTAGACCTAGGATTAGAAGTCGGGGGGAGTTGTAGTGAAATCATATTGTAAGTCCTGAAGTTGTTAGGAGAGCGGCGGCTGCTCCAAGAATTGGTCATGGGCTTGGGTCTACTATGTGATAAGAATGTGCTTGGTGGGCCATTATGGTGCCTAAATGTTCTCTTGTAGGTATAGGCTTAGCAGGAGTACGAATACGTAGGCTTGGATTATTGCTACTGCTACTTCTAGAATGGTTAGTAGGAATAGTACTAGTAGGGTTAGAAGTGACACTGCAGGTATTGTAGAGAATAGGGCTGTTGTGGCTGTGGAGATGAGTTGAATTAGGAGGTGGCCTGCTGTGAGGTTGGCTGTTAAGCGCACGCCCAGGGCTAGTGGGCGGATGAGTAGGCTTGTTGTTTCGATTAGGATGAGGGCTGGGATTAGTGGTGTTGGGGTACCTTCTGGAAGTAGGTGACCTAGGGAAGCAGAGGGTTGGTTTCGCAGCCCTGTGAGGAGAGTTGCTAGTCATAGGGGGAAGGCTAGGGCTAGGTTTATCGATAGTTGGGTGGTTGGGGTGAATGTGTAGGGTAGCAGGCCTAGTAGGTTAATGAGGAGGAGGAAGATTATTAGGGATGTTAGGATTAGGGCTCATTTGTGTCCCTTTTTGTTTAGTGGGGTTATCAGTTGTTTTGTGACTAGGTTGATGAATCATAGTTGAAGGGTTGAGAGTCGATTAGTAATTCATCGGTTATCTAGAGAGGGTAAAAGAAGGGCGGGGAATGTTATTGAGATGAGGATTAGTGGGATTCCTAGTAGAGATGGGCTTGAGAATTGGTCGAAGAAGCTTAGGTTCATGGTCAGGTTCAAGGGGTAGTACTTGGGGTCGTGGTTGTTTTATTGGATGGAGGGTTTATTGTGATGAAGGTTAGGAGTTTAGGTTGAATGATTAAGGAGAAGGTGAGTCATGAGGTAAGCATGATAAAAAATCAAGGGCTTGGGTTTAGTTGGGGCATGTCATTAAGGAGGGGGTGAGCCCTCTTTCTTTAGCTTAAAAGGCTAACGCTGATTCATAGCTTCTTAATGATTAGGATGTTATTAGGTTAGATCAGTTTTCGAAGTTAGCAAGTGGAGTGGATTCTACTACGACAGGCATGAAGCTGTGGTTAGCTCCACAGATTTCGGAGCACTGTCCGTAGAATACTCCTGGTCGGGAAGCAAGGAAGGATGTTTGGTTGAGGCGTCCTGGGATTGCGTCGGTTTTTACTCCTAGGCTTGGGACGGCTCATGAATGGAGCACATCGTCAGCGGTGACAATGACTCGGATGGTTGAGCTTATGGGGACTACAACACGGTGGTCTACCTCTAGTAGGCGGAAGTGTCCTAGGGGTAGGTCTGTTGTGGGGATTATGTAGGAGTCGAATGTTAGTTCTTTGACGTCTGTGTACTCGTAAGTTCAGTATCATTGGTGGCCGATGGCTTTTAGGGTTAGGTCAGGTTCATTGATTTCGTCTATCATGTATAGGATTCGTAGTGATGGCAGGGCGAGGGTGATTAGGACTATGGCGGGTAGGATTGTTCAGACGAGTTCGATTGCTTGTGCGTCGACTGTATTTGATGATAGCTTTTCTGTGAGTATGAGGGTTAGTAGGTATAGGACTAGACTGCAGATTGCCAGAGCGACTATTAGGGCATGGTCGTGGAAACCTATCAGTTCTTCTATAATAGGGGATGAAGCGTCTTGGAAACCTAGTTGTGAGTGGTTGGCCATGTTTGGGTGTAGAGATGTACTGGGTTTTCACCTGTAATTTAGTCTTGACAAGACTATGTAATTGTTTTACTAACATCTCTTTATGAGAAAGAAGCATAAGTGGTCTATGCGGTTGGCTTGAAACCAACATATGGGGGTTCGACTCCTTCCTTTCTTGGACTTGAACGAAGGCTGGTTCTTCAAAGGTGTGGAATGGGGGAGGGCAGCCGTGGATTCATTCAATGTTAGTGCTTGTTAGTTCTGGCTGTATTACTTTACGTTTGGATGCGAAGGCTTCTCAGATGATGAATACCAGCATGATCACTGCAGTTAGGGAGATAAGCGATCCTACTGAGGAGATAGTGTTTCATAGTGTGTAGGCATCTGGGTAGTCTGAGTATCGTCGTGGCATGCCGGCTAGGCCTAGGAAGTGTTGGGGGAAGAAGGTCAGGTTTACTCCTACGAACATCACTCCGAAGTGTGTTTTAGCTCACGTAGAGTGCAGGGTGTATCCGGTAAATAGAGGGAATCAATGTGTGAACCCTGCTAGGATTGCAAAGACAGCACCTATTGATAGAACATAGTGGAAGTGGGCTACTACGTAGTAGGTGTCGTGCAGGGCGATATCTAATGAGGAATTAGCCAGTACGATTCCTGTTAGTCCTCCGATGGTGAATAGGAAGATAAAGCCTAGAGCTCATAGTATTGGGGGGTCTCATTTAATCGTTCCTCCGTGTAGGGTGGCTAGTCAGCTGAATACTTTAATGCCAGTTGGGATAGCGATGATTATGGTAGCGGATGTGAAGTATGCTCGGGTGTCTACGTCCATTCCTACTGTGAATATGTGGTGGGCCCATACGATAAATCCTAGGAACCCAATGGATAGTATAGCCCATACCATGCCTATGTAGCCGAATGGTTCTTTTTTTCCTGAGTAGTATGCTACTACGTGCGAGATAATTCCGAAACCTGGGAGAATGAGGATGTAGACCTCTGGGTGTCCGAAGAATCAGAATAGGTGTTGGTATAGAACTGGGTCTCCTCCACCTGCAGGATCGAAGAATGTCGTGTTTAGGTTGCGGTCTGTTAGGAGCATGGTAATCCCGGCGGCGAGAACGGGTAGGGATAGAAGTAGGAGAACTGCTGTGATTAACACAGATCAGACGAACAGGGGTGTTTGGTATTGTGATAGGGCAGGGGGTTTTATGTTAATTGCTGTTGTGATGAAGTTGATTGCTCCTAGGATTGAGGAGATACCGGCTAAGTGCAGGGAGAAGATGGCCAGGTCTACTGAGGCTCCTGCATGTGCTAGGTTGCCGGCTAGGGGGGGATATACTGTTCAGCCTGTTCCTACTCCTGCTTCAACGGTGGAGGATGCTAGCAGTAGGAGGAAAGAGGGGGGGAGTAGTCAAAAGCTCATGTTGTTTATTCGTGGGAATGCTATGTCTGGGGCTCCAATTATTAGGGGGACTAGTCAGTTTCCAAATCCTCCAATCATAATTGGCATAACTATGAAGAAAATTATGACGAAAGCATGGGCTGTGACGATTACGTTGTAAACTTGGTCGTCACCTAGGAGAGCTCCGGGTTGTCCTAGTTCTGCTCGGATGAGGAGGCTTAGAGCGGTACCTACTATGCCAGCTCATGCTCCGAAGATTAGGTAGAGGGTCCCGATATCTTTGTGGTTGGTTGAGAATAGTCATCGGTTGATGAATGTCACAGGTAAGATGGCTGAGTGTGTAAGCGTTAGGCTGTAGTCCTTTTTACAGAGGTTCAATTCCTCTTCTTATCGGCTCTGTAGTGAAGTTCATGGTGAGTTGCAAGCTCATCGATGTGCACTGACTGTGTACCGGGGCCTTAGGCAGAGGCCTGTTGGTTAGGGCATATAGCTGTTAACTATAGAATTGTGGGATCGAAGCCCATCTGTCTAGTGAGTGGTATAAGGTCCTAGCTTAATTAAAGTACCTGAGTTGCATTTGGGAGATGCAGGGTAACATCCTGCGGACTTTAGCAGAAACTAAGAGAGTTTAACTCTTGTCTAAGGCTTTGAAGGCCTTCGGTTTAGGTGAACCTAAGCTTCTTAGATGATGGTGAGAATTATTGGGGCGATTGGGAGTAGAGCAATGGACGTAGTTGTTAGGATTGCGATTAGCACGCTAGTTGGTTTGCTAGTGTGTCACTGTTTTATGTGGTTTGTGGTGTGCGGGGGGAGTGTAATTGTTGTGCAGTATGCAAGTCGTAGGTAGAAGAATAGGCCTAACAGGGAGAGCAGTGAGATAGTTGTAGCTGCGGGGACCATGTCTTGTTTAGTTAGTTCTTGAATAATAAGTCATTTGGGGAGAAACCCTGTTAAGGGAGGGAGGCCTGCTAGAGATAGTAGAGTTAGTATTAGTATTGCATTTAGTGATGGTATCTTTGTTCATGCAGTTATTAGGGTGGATAGGTTTAGTACTTTTATAGTATTTAGAGTAAGGAATACGGTTGCGGTTATTAGGGCATATAGGTAGAAGTTGAGGAGGGTGAGTTTAGGATTGTAAATGAGAATAATGGCCATTCAGCCTAGGTGAGAGATGGAGGAGAAGGCTAGGATTTTTCGGACTTGTGTTTGATTGAGGCCTATCCATCCTCCTAGGGCTGCTGAGAGGACAGCCATGGTGGTTAAAACGGTGGGGTTTAGTGAAGGAGTGGTTATGTATAGTAGTGTGATTGGTGGGAGTTTTATGATTGTGGATAGTAGGAGGCCGGTAGTGAGGGGGGAGCCTTGGAGTACTTCTGGATATCAGAAGTGGAATGGTACTAGTCCCAGTTTTATTGCAATTGCAGAGGTGAGGATTAGTGAGGATGCCGGGTGTGTTATTTGGGTGATATCTCATTGTCCTGTATGTCATGCGTTGGTTATGCTAGAAAATAGGACTAGGGCTGAAGCAGCTGATTGAACCAGGAAATATTTGGTTGCAGCTTCGATGGCTCGTGGGTGGTGGGACTTTGAAATCAGGGGGAGGATGGCTAGTGTNTTAATTTCTAGGCCGGCCCAGGCTATGATTCAGTGGTGGCTTGAAATTGTGATAGTGGTGCCTAGCAGAAGGCTGGCTGTAAAAATTAGTTTTGCTTGGGGGTTCATTAGCAGGGGAAGGAGTTGAACCATCATTTTCGGGGTATGGGCCCGATAGCTTGTTTAGCTTACCCTACTAGAAAATAATATAAGGGAAGTATGGAGGGCTTTGATCCCTTCAGTGTAGGTTCGATTCCTACTTTTCTAAGTACTAGGAAATGAGAGGACTGGTATACCTCCATGTTCACTTTATCATAGTGACCCTTAAGTATTCAGGCACATTTCCGCTAGGGTCTTAGATATGGGGGTAAGCCTGCGTAGCAGATTGGCATGCTGATGTGTCATAGGCATAGGGCCAGTGTGAGTGGTAGGAAGTTTTTCCACAGTAAGTGCATTAGTTGGTCGTATCGGAACCGTGGGTAGGAAGCACGAATTCATAGGAACCCTGCTGATAGAAGCAGCACTTTTGTGGCTAGTACTACAGGAAATAGTTCTTGGGGTGGATTGAGTAGGCTTGGGTTGAAAAATAGGATTGTGGTTAGGGTATTTATGAGTATGATGTTGGCGTATTCAGCTAGGAAGAAAAGTGCAAAGGGTCCTGCTGCATATTCTACGTTAAAACCCGAGACTAACTCTGACTCCCCCTCTGTTAAGTCGAATGGGGCTCGGTTCGTTTCGGCTAGTGTAGAGACGTACCACATCATAGCTAAAGGTCAGCAGGCGAAGATAAGGTACAGGGGTTCTTGAGTGACTGCTAGGGTGCTGAGGGTATAGCTTCCACTTAGAAGAATAATGGATAGAAGAATAATTGCTAGGGTTACCTCATAGGAGATTGTTTGGGCTACTGCTCGCAGCGCCCCAATTAGGGCGTATTTTGAGTTGGAGGCCCATCCTGATCATAAAATAGAGTAGACTGCCAGGCTAGATATTGCTAGCAGGAATAGTAGTCCTAGGTTAAGGTCTGCGAGGGAGAATGGGAGGGGAAGTGGAGTTCAGATTGAGATTGCTAGCAGGAGGGCTAGAATTGGAGTTATAAGGAAAAGGATGGGGGATGATGTTGATGGTCGAATAGGTTCTTTGATGAATAGTTTAATTCCGTCTGCCATGGGTTGGAGCAGGCCGAATGGGCCGACGATGTTTGGACCTTTTCGGCCTTGCATGTAGCTTAGGATTTTACGTTCTACTAGGGTAAGGAAGGCTACTGCAATTAGGATCGGTAGGATGTAGGATAGGGCTATGATGAGGTTGATTAGGAGGGGGTGGTTAGTCATTTGTTGGGTGGGTGGTTGGAGTTAAGCTAGGGAGAGGATTTGAACCTCTGAGTTAAAGGACTTAAGCCTTTTGCATTTTCCGAGCTCTGCCACGCTAGCTAGTCCTTTTCTTGGACGTGGTGTGGGGTGATAGCCTTTCGTAATTCAGTTGTTTTCATTACTTAAGGCGAAGGCTTGCTTGTGGTATTGGCCTCACTTTTCCTATCCTTTCGTACTGGGAAGAGTTCATCATAGATAGAAACCGACCTGGATTGCTCCGGTCTGAACTCAGATCACGTAGGACTATTAATCGTTGAACAAACGAACCCTTAGTAGCTCCTGCACCACTAGGATGTCCTGATCCAACATCGAGGTCGTAAACCTCCTTGTCGATATGGACTCTCGAAGGAGATTGCGCTGTTATCCCTGGGGTAGCTTGGTCCATTGATCAATTATATTGGGTCTGGTTGCTATTAGCACGTTGAGAAGTCGCTCTTAGTCTAGAGTTTTGGTCTAGTTTTTGGAGGTTTTGCTTTGCTCCAAGGTCGCCCCAACCGAAAAACTGAGACCAATGGCTTAGTATGTCAGTGAACCCAGTGGGAGAGTATGTGTTTTAAGGTGGTCTCTGGTTTTGAAGTTCCACAGGGTCTTCTCGTCTTATGTGTTTATCCCTGCTTTTGTACAGGGAGATCAATTTCACCGATTGCCTGTAAGAGACAGTTAAGACCTCGTTTAGCCATTCATACAAGTCTCGATTTATGGGACAACTGATTGCGCTACCTTTGCACGGTTAGGATACCGCGGCCGTTGAACGTGAGTCACCGGGCAGGCATCACCTTCAATACTTGTTTGTGGTTTGCTGAAGGCTATGTTTTTGGTAAACAGTCGGGCCTTGACGGGTTTGCCTAGTTCCTTTTACAGGTTTTAATCTTTCTTAGTGGACGCTCCTCTGTCGGGTTAACAATACATTTAATACTCTGCTTGTTTGATTGATCGTATATTGGTGATTTGTTAATAATGTACAGATGTAAGCTTGCGTCGTAGAGGGAGAACCCTGGTTACTCATTCTAGCATTAATTCTCCTATTTGAGTATAGGTTAGCCTGTTAATGGGGAGGGAGTCATAAAGTTTTTATATTTTTAGGGTCAGAGCTTTAACGCACTCTTTGTTGATGGCTGCTTAAGGGCCCACAGTAATGTCGAGGTTAATATTTATCCGCTCGTAGAGATTGTACTCTTTTTTAAAGGAGCTGTACCTCCTTTAAATTGCTCTTAATTCGCTTCATTAGGGTTTTGGGATTCCTTGGAGAAGAATTAAGGGTGAACTTAGATTCGTTTCACAGGCAACCAGCTATCACCCAGCTCGATTGGCTTTTCACCTCTACCAACAAGTCATCCCACTCTTTTGCCACAGAGACGGGTTCGCTCAACAATAGCTGCTCGTAGGTAGCTCGCTTGGGTTTCGGGATGGCAAACTTAAATTCATTTTGCTTGGTTTTTCTTGCTAGACCATGATGCAAAAGGTACAAGGGCTGATCTTTGCTGTTTATAGCTTGGCTTGTTCATTATTATTTCATCTTTCCCTTACGGTACGTGGTCTCTATCGCTCCAATGGTGTCTTTTCTATCGCCTATACTGGGACTAGTAAATGCTTTAGTTGGGTTTGGGCAGTAGCTTTGTTATTCCAGGTCATGTCGATTGGGCTAGAATTTGGCATCAAGACGATCTGGGGTTAGCAGATATCTTTCAGGTGTAAGCTGAATGCTTCTGTTTAAGCTACGTCTTGGTGTTCTAAGTGCACCTTCCGGTACACTTACCTTGTTACGACTTACCTCATCTTCGGCTGGACAACTTATTACTTTATGGGGGGGGGGTCGCTTGTGAGGAGGGTGACGGGCGGTATGTACGTGCCCCAGGGCCGGCTTAAAGAGGGCTCACTAGTCCCGCTTTACTGCTAAATCCGCCTTCCAGGGACGGTTTCACGTCCCTTTGCCGTATGTTCTAATCTAGAAAATGTAGCCCATTACTCCCATTCCATAGGCTATACCTTGACCTGTCTTGTTAGCGTGGTGGGGCTATTGCGCCCACTGTTGGGCTTTCAGTGGAGGTGGGCTGGCGACGGCGGTATGTAGGCTGAATTATGGCAAGGAATGGTAAGGTGTATCGTGGATCATCGGTTATAGAACAGGCTCCTCTAGGTGGGTTTGGGACACCGCCAAGTCCTTAGAGTTTTAAGCGTTAGTGCTCGTAGTTCTCGGGCGGATGCTTAGGTAGGTGGTAAGCATCAAGATTTAGGGCCAGGCATAGTGGGGTATCTAATCCCAGTTTGGGCCCTGGCTTTCGTGGAGTTCAATCAATCGTTGTTCTAAGATCTTCTTTGATAAGGAGGCCTTACTGACATCTTGGGCTTATGACAGCTCAGATGTCTTTTAATCTTAGCTACTTGGATAGCATGTGACCACTCTTTACGCCGTTATAAAGTTAATTTGGGTCTCCTGTATGACCGCGGTGGCTGGCACAGGATTTACCAACCCTAGATTTGCTATGGCTAAGTCAAGTTTACACTCATTGCTTAATATTAACTACTGCTGATATGACCCGTGGGGGCGTGGCAATTGCGAGACGTTTTGGGCTACGGTTGAGGTGTGCCTGATGCCTGCTCCTATCTACCCGTGTCGGGTGTCCAGGGCGTACTCACTGGGGCGCGGATACTTGCATGTATATACCTAGCAAAAACTAACAGTAAGGTTAGGACTAAGTCTTTTGTCCTTGGGTGTTTGTGGCAGCCATCTTGACATCTTCAGTGTCATGCTTTGTTATAAGCTACAAGGAC